ATAAAAAAACACCAATACTAAGATCGGCGAGAATAAAGCGATAGCTAAAAGGAATTAATGAATAACTTAGTAAAATGGATATGACTGCTATGGATGGACCGAGACTGAATAAACGAGTATCTCCTCTAGATGGAAGAATATTTTCTTTGAAAAGTAGTTTTGTACCATCTGCTAAAGCTTGAAGAATTCCCAAGGGCCCCGCGTATTCGGGTCCAATACGTTGTTGTATCCCTGCAGATATTTCTCTTTCTAACCAAACAATTACTAGTACACCTAATGTGATTCCTAATACAAGAATGAAAATAGGGATAAGCATCCATATGATCCCATAGACTTCTTTTAAGGATCCCAATCTGAAAAAAGAATTGATAGCTTCTATTTTTGTTGTATCAATTATCATTTCAACGATCAACTTCTCCCATAATAATATCTATGCTACCTAGTATCGTCATAATATCAGCCAATTTCATTCTTTTAACTAACTGGGGAAGAATTTGCAAGTTGATAAAACCCGGCGGTCTAATTTTCCATCTCCAAGGAAAAACACTCCGATCTCCTATCAGAAAAATTCCTAATTCTCCTTTTGGTGCTTCGACTCTTACATAAAGTTCTTGCTTGGACAATTCAAAAGTCGGAGAAGGTTTTTTACTAATAAATCGATATTCAAAATCATTCCATTCGGGATCTTTTATTCGATCAAAGCGTCGGCTTTCTAAATTCTCATAGGGCCCCCCTGGAATTCCTTCCAGAGCCTGCTGGATAATTTTTATAGATTCTGTCATTTCGCCAATTCGTACTAAATACCGAGCTAATGAATCCCCCTCTTTTTGCCATTGAATCTCCCAATCAAATTCCTCGTAACACTCATAACGATCAACTTTACGAAGATCCCATTGTATTCCGGAAGCTCGTAGCGTTGGTCCTGATAAACCCCAGTTTAGTGCTTCTTCTCCGCCAATAATACCTACGCCCTCAACCCGTTCTAAAAAAATAGGATTCCGTGTAATAAGCTTTTGATATTCAGCAACCCCGGTTAAAAAATAATCGCAAAAATCCAAACATTTATCTATCCAGCCATGAGGTAGATCAGCAGCAACTCCGCCGATACGAAAAAAATTATGCATCATGCGCATCCCGGTAGCAGCTTCAAATAGGTCATATATCAATTCTCGTTCTCGAAAAATATAGAAGAAAGGAGTCTGCGCCCCAATATCTGCCATAAAAGGACCAAGCCATAACAAATGGGAAGCGATACGACTCAACTCTAACATAATAGCTCTGATATAGCTAGCTCTTTTAGGTACTTGAATATTCCCCAGCTGTTCGGGCCCGTTTACGGTTATTGCTTCTGTGAACATAGTAGCTAAATAATCCCAACGTGTTACATAAGGCAAATATTGTATAATTGTTCGATTTTCCGCAATTTTCTCCATCCCTCTATGTAAATAACCCAATACCGGTTCACAGTTAATAACATCTTCACCATCGAGAGTAACGATCAATCGAAGAACACCATGCATTGATGGGTGGTGAGGGCCCATATTGACTATCATGAGGTCTTTTCTTGTAATTGGTGGAATCATAAGTTTTTCTCGAGTCATTCTTCCATGCATTGCTGAAAGTAAAAAGAAAGAAGTTCATCAAAATTTAAACGACTAAGCTCAAATGGTAGCACCCTTCAAATTAACGAGTTTTTATCTCTCGAATATCCAACTCCCCAATTAATTCTTTATAGCGCCCCCTATTTCTTTTTGACAAATAGGCCAGCATCCGTTGACGTTTTCCCAAAATTTTTCGCAAACCTCTCTGAGATGAAAAGTCTTTTTTGTGCAATTCCAAATGTGAAGTAAGTCTCCTTATCTTAGTGGTGAAACTGAATACTTGAAATTCAACAGACCCCCTAGGGTCTTCGTTTTCTTTTTGAGAAATAACCGAAATCGATGCATTTTTTACCATAAAAAAACGCCCCCTGCCTTTTTTACAGATACAGATATGGATTTTACCGATCAGTAATAATAATGCCATTAATTTAAATGTGGTATATACAATAATCTAATCAAAATTTCTTTATGAACTCCTAATTTCCTGAATTCAAATCAATCAATCCACTTTTTAATTGGTTTTAGATAGGACTAGAAAGGGTTGGTACATTTTTTGGTCGAGGAATTTAGACCTAAAAGAAAGAGGGTTCCATTGATTCATTTCGAGCTCGAATTCAGACATTATTCATTTGATATTGGATACTAGAATGAAATATGAGATAAGACATGTCATCTGTGTATTTGTTTGCTTTTATATACCCTATTATATATATAGGGTATAGGATATATAGAAAAAGTGTATTATCAAAAAATTTTCAATCGTGGATACAGATGTATCCTTAACATACCGAAACGGCTACCGTTATTGGTATCAAACCAATAACGATTCATACAAGCTAAATCTTCTAATCGATAATTAGGCCAAAGAAAGAGCTTTAATTTCATTAATTGATTTTTATCTCTATCAAGATGGTTATTGTCATGTGAAACTTGGCTGCTGTTTTTTACGTTCCAAAATACCGGATTTTTCTCTATAGAATTTCTATTTTTTGAATTCAAACAAATAAGAATTCTCAATTTTCTACGGAGTCTAAAGGATAAAAGATTTTCGGTAACAAGTAAATCAAAACGATTTTTATCTCTAGTTCCAGTTATTCTTTGATGGGTTGAAATAGTTTCATTAAAATTATTGTTAGAAGCATGTCCTTGCTCTTGGTATTTTTGATGCTTATTCTTATGAACCAATGAAATACCTATGGTTTGATACATAATAAATTTCCCATCTTTTTGTTCAGACAGACGAATGGGTTCTAGAATAAATACTCCCTTCTTCATAAATTCGGAAAGGGTTAAATTTTTATTAATCATCATTATATCCAAACTCATTTCTTTTTTTTGAATCGAGGATATAGTAATTTTTCTTAGATCTATCAGTTTAAGCAGGAGACAATATACATTGATATTTTTGATCATTCTTTGATTCAAAGTCCCATCCCATCTCAATTGAAAAAGCAAATAACGTTTCAGGAACAAATGTAGTTCGGCTTTCGTGTATTGTTTTTGCTTTTTCCCTTCTTTTTTCATGTTCGATCTTGCATAATTTTCTTCAATATCTTTTTGTTGTGAGAGGACGGATCTCCGCTCTCCTGGACTTGTCGGTTCTTTGTCTTCTTGATTTCGATGCTTTTTATTTGATGCTATCAAAAAAGCACCTTTTTCTTTTTCATTGATCTTTTTATTTTCACTTCTATTTAAATTTAAAAGAAGTAATTTACTTGGTATAAACCAAGGTTTCATTTTATATGTCTTATAAAGTAAGAAAAATTCTGGGAAGAACCAAAGTTCCAGATTGGATATGGGATGCTTTAGCATTTTTTCATTCATTCCCATCCAGTCGCAAAATCCCTTGTGAGAGTTTGGTAAATTGATCTCTGGGATCTTAAGATCAAAAAAATCTTTTTTATAACTTATTTGAGAATTTTTCGTACGAATTTGAGTATTTTGATTCCTATTGGTATCGATTCTGATCCAGGCCTCAATATCTACTTTTTGTATAAAATCAAATTTTAAAATTTCCCAATCAAAATATTTTCTATTCACCGGTTTTTCCGTATGGATCTTTCCTAGATCATTTTTAATAGGGATATTCCTCAGCATATCAAAATTTTTTTTTTTAGGTATGGTATAATAAATCTCGTGGTTCGTATTTCCTTGAAAGGAAGATCCATAAAAAAAGCATTCCGTTTTCCTCTCATAATGAAGAAATTTATATGATAAAAGATCATATCGATAGTATTTTAGAAAATTATCTTTTTGATTAAATAATGAATATACTTCAAATTGTTTTTGTTTTTTGGAATTCATTAATGGGTTTTTTTCGTATGAATGCCGTTTGCTAAAATTTGCCTTTTTAGCTATACGATGCTGACGAAATATATTTCGCCATTTTTCTGGTATTAATTTCGACCATCCAATCTGAGATAAATGATATTGAGAATGTCCTCTTAACCAGCTTTTCCATGGATTCATTTCATAACTAGGAAGTTTGTTATCTGCTGATTTCGAATCAAGCATTCCTTGTGTTTCAAAAGAATCCTTTATTTTAGGCTTAAGAAAAAAGGGGATTCCTTGATATTGAACAACAGATCTTAACGAGTTAGTAACTTGGATTTTTGCTAATTTGTAAAATACATATGCTTGTGGTACATAGGATAAGTCATAAAAAATCTCTGAAGTTGCTTTAATATTACTAATATTATCAAGTGGTTTTTTTATACTCGAAATAAACGGAATTGGAGTTTTCTTTTTTTTATTAATTCTTTCTTGTTTTCTTTCATTATTGTAAATGGATTTATCAATAATTTTTTTTGTTAATTTAAGCAAAAGTTCTGTATTTATTCTGGGAATATTAATGATAGATAAAAAGATATCGGTGTATATTTTTTCAATGAAAAATTTTAAAAAAGGAGATAATTTACAGATTAATTGAGCATTTATTCTTTTTAACATTTCTTGGTTTTCGAATTTTTTAGCATTAGAACTTGTAGGACTAAGATTATTTATTCTTGGAGTTACTTTTTTTTTCTCTTTTGTTATTCTTTCTATTTGATTTCGAATTGTACTTGTTCTATCAGCCAGATCCTTCATTTTATTTTCTGTCAATGAAGAGTTTGTCCAACTCGGAGATGCAATTTGCATTTGATTAAATGATTCGTGAATTATTTGATTGTTTATTATGGAATCCTTTTCTTCTTTAATTTTGCTTGATTCATAGACTCCTACTTCTCTTAATCTAAATAATAGAATTGGATTTACGTTTGAAAGTTCTTTTATTATTCTTTTTCTAAAAAAAACACTTTTGAGAACCCATTTTTTTGTTTCTTTTGAAACTTTTCGAAGTAATTTTGTTTTTCCTTTGAAAACTGTTAGAACTCTAAAATACTTCTTTTTAAATTTTCC